AGAAGGATTACCATATATAACACAAAATTTCTCCGCCGATTCTTTTTAGTCGAGCCTCTCGGTCTGTCATTATACCTTGAGAAGTCGACAGGATTACAATTCCTATTCCGCCTAAAATTCTTGGAATTCGTTGAGAGTTAGAATAGATTCGTAGACCCGGTCGACTGATTCTTTTTAAATTTAAAATATTTTTATAGGATTCTTTCTTATTTCGTCTATGTCTTAGGGTTAAAATAAAAAAATATTGGTTGTTTTCGCGATGTTTCCTTACGTTTTCGATAAAACCCTCGCGTAAAAGTATTTTAACAATGCTTTCTGTAATGTTAGTCGATCCTATCCGAACCGTTACTTTTCTATTCATGTCAGCATTTCGTATAGCGGTTATTATATCAGCAATTGTGTCTTTCCCCATGATAAGTTAAAATTCCCTAATTGTTTGTTCTATAATTTTGATATAATCAACATGTTTTTTTTTTTTTAATTTATATATATATATATATTATTTTATATATATATATAAAATATATGAATTAAATTCTTAATATTTTATTAGTTTTATTAGTAAGGGTATATACGTGATACACAATCTATTAATTTAATTAAATTTATTTCAATAAATCATATACTAACTATCAATATTTAGGTCTTATAATACCTCAGGAGCTAATGACACTATTTTAGTAAAGTTTAATTGTCTCAATTCTCGTGGGATCGCCCCAAAAACTCGAGTTCCTTTTGGATTTCCTTCTTGATCAATGACAACTGCGGCATTGTCATCATATCGTATTATCGTCCCATTGCTACGTTTGAGTTCTTTACAAGTACGTACAATTACAGCTCTGATCACTTCTGATCTTTCTAGAGGAGTATTTGGTATTGCTTCCTTGATTACAGCAACAATAACGTCACCAATATGCGCATATCGGCGATTACTAGCTCCTATTATTCGAATACACATCAATTCTCGAGCCCCGCTGTTGTCTGCTACATTCAAATAGGTTTGTGGTTGAATCATATCATTTTTTTGTATCTCTTCTTTTAATGCAAAGGACGAAGTAAAAAAATATTGTTTGGCAAAAAAAAAACTTATAATAATTTTATAGTTTTATACTTAAAGTTAAATGTTATTTAGCTTTTACATTCTAGATTCCTATTCAGAAATAATGAATTGTGTTTTTATAGGCATTTTTGATGCCGCTATTGAAATAGCTTTTCTCGCTATATTTTCGGGTACACCACCCATTTCATAAAGGATTTTACCTGGTTTAACCACAGCTACCCAATACTCTGGGGATCCTTTTCCAGAACCCATACGCGTTTCCGCAGGTCTTACTGTAACTGGTTTGTCTGGAAATATACGTACCCAAATTTTTCCACCACGGCGTACATTTCGTGTCATTGCTCGTCGCCCTGCTTCTATTTGTCTAGATGTGATCCAAGCGGGTTCAAGTGTTTGAAGAGCATATCTACCAAAACAAATACGATTCCCACGAGAAGATATTCCTTTTAGTCTTCCTCGATGTTGTTTACGAAATCTGGTTCTTTTTGGGTTATAGTTGATGGGTTTTTTATAAATTATAACTTCCACCTCTACTACAGAACTGAACGTGAGAATTTCTTCTCATACAGCTCCTCGCGAAAAAAAGCTTGTATATCGCTGTAATTAATGATTAAGCCTATTAATCATAGTATTTTTTTTATCTGATCTCTTTTAAATTTGTGTCTGTCTTTTTCGAAATGGAATCCACGATGAATTCTTTTTTTTTTTTTTATTTTATTACTTTTTTTTTTAATAAAAAAAAAACACACACAACTTTTTCGCCGGCGAATATTTACTCTTTCAATATCTATTTAAGTTTGATGTTTATCCCACGAGGTCTCAGAATCAAAATCAGAATAGATAATAAAGTTTCTGGTTTATTCCGCCATCCTGTCCACTGAATTACGAAGATTTGTTTTTTTTACTAGAATCCTCTATATTCATGGGTTCCGTCGTTCCCATCGCTTCTTATGTAATCATTAGGCCCGAATGCTACAATGGAGCTCTTACATGAAATTTTTAATTTCATTTTGTTTTTGAGTCAATTTTATCAGTTTTTTTTGGCTCAAGGCTCTTAATTTTTTGTTTACAGATTTATCTAATTATTACGAATTAATCTGTATTGATGCTTTATTACATTGCTTTTTTTACGGGGACCTCATAGACTTTCCAAATTGGAATCATATATCATTAATATTCAAATTTTTCTCTCTTTCTTTCATCCTTCCATTTATCCGCATACTTTTCGATTACCTTTCCTAACTTATAATAATATTGCTTTATTCTTTTTTTTTTTCAGTTGCTACAATGATATGATCAGCCTAACATATCTTGACTGATTATTTTGTATCCAGATAATACGAAGCAATGAGTTGCTTAGGTTATTTATTAATGCTATAGTTATTAGTTGCTCTTATTAGGTACGTTCTTTTTTCGGTTTTTATCTGAATCTAATCCTAA